CATGAGGCTGATCCTGAGCTGCCATCCACGCACGAATACCCTCGTTTAAAAGAATATTTTTGGTGTAGAAAGTCTCAAATTCAGGATCTTCCGCTGCACGGATTTCCTGGGAAACGAAGTCATAGGCACGTAGGTTCAGAGCCAGGCCGACTACGCCAATAGCACTCATCCATAAACCGGTGACGGGTACAAATAGCATAAAGAAATGTAACCAACGTTTATTGGAAAAAGCAACACCAAAGATTTGGGACCAAAAGCGGTTAGCAGTGACCATTGAATAAGTTTCTTCAGCTTGAGTTGGGTTAAAAGCGCGGAAGGTATTTGCACCATCACCATCCTCGAATAGAGTGTTTTCTACGGTCGCCCCATGAATAGCGCATAGCAGAGCCGCGCCTAATACTCCGGCAACTCCCATCATATGAAATGGGTTCAACGTCCAATTATGAAATCCTTGGAAAAAGAGGATGAATCGAAATATCGCTGCTACGCCAAAACTCGGCGCAAAGAACCAACCAGATTGCCCCAGTGGATAAATAAGGAATACGGAAACAAAAACAGCGATTGGAGCAGAGAATGAAATTGCATTATAAGGTCGCAATTGAACAGACCGAGCAAGTTCAAATTGACGTAACATGAAACCTATTAGTGCAAAAGCCCCATGGAGAGCGACAAAAGTCCACAGACCCCCTAATTGACACCAACGAGTAAAATCCCCTTGCGCTTCCGGGCCCCATAGTAGCAACAAAGAGTGTGCTAAACTATTGGCAGGGGTGGAAACTGCCGCGGTTAAGAAATTACAACCTTCCAAATAGGAACTAGCCAATCCATGGGTATACCAAGAAGTTACAAAAGTTGTCCCTGTAAACCAACCCCCTAAAGCGAAATAAGCACAAGGAAAGAGCAATAGGCCGGACCATCCTACAAAAACGAAACGGTCCCTTCGTAACCAGTCGTCCATAATATCAAATAGATCATTTTCTTCTTTAGTAACTCTACCAAGGGCTATAGTCATAGTGATCCTCCTATTCAATTACTTCAACCATTTCCGAGCACCTCATATCACTTCCAAGGCATACGATAGTTTAATTATCTGTGGACGATTTCTTTCTCGTTCAATGCCCTTTTTCAATGGTCTCGAAGATAGAAATTTTGCATTTTTATCTATGGGGTCACAACCGAGGTCGTGGTAAATCCATGAATTTGATTCGATTAGTTTTTCTTATACTATAGAAATAAACATTTGAATTCAGCATTATTCCATGGCTCCTATTTCAAAGCCTATCCTTTAAGGGAAAAATGAAAATAAAAGTAACCCCTCTTTTCCCACTCGCTCTCTATTGCATGGGTGGAAGAACAAAAATAGGATTCTGAAAAAAAAAAGAAAGATATTGAAAAAAAAAATTGACTTTCGAAATAAATTTTTATGTGTAGCGGAAAGGAGTTGCGATTTTTTCTTATTCCTATAGAACATCTAGTAACAAGAATATGAAATCGTAAATAGCGAAAAATTCTTGCCTTGCGCGGTCTAAGTCTAAGGAAATACAAAAAATCCGCTTATACAATTTCATCTACATCGAATTTATATATCAGAATAGCGAATAGAGGCATCATTCAAGGAGTCAGGTCTACTTACTTTATATTTCTTTCCAATTTTATGGTGGGTTTGATTTTATGGTGGGTTTGATAAGAATCCTTTTTGCTTTGTTGATAAATAATCAAAAAAGAGTTTTTTATTTTTTATATAACCTGTTTGTTTTATTATAACAAGTCCTATATGGAAATGCCCGCTGAAGAGAAAATCTATCTGATTGTTTCTCAGCCAATATCGAATTTTAGAAAGAAAAAACAAGAATTTTCTTCTTTTTTTTATTAACATTAATAAAAAAGAATATAACTAAAATGGAATTGGCAATATAATTTTTATGGGCTTTTGAAAGAAAAAGGAAGGATTTTTTGCAATCGTTATTTCTTGCCTCTGTCATATTACGGAAACCTTTCGATTTGGAACGGGGAGAGATGGCTGAGTGGACTAAAGCGGCGGATTGCTAATCCGTTGTACAATTTTTTTGTACCGAGGGTTCGAATCCCTCTCTTTCCGCCCCCTCGGATCATTTGGGACTTTCGAATTGGAAGGAATTCTGACCCCCGGATTTTCTCATAGATAAATGTACGAAACAAATCCAATTTGTAAGAAAAAATTCCAAAAAAAATTGGATTTTTACTCCTCACGCCCAGGATTACGTCCTGGGTCATTAGATAAGAATCCAAAGATAAAGAGGGAAACAAAGAATATCACTACTGTATAAACAAAAAGTTTGAGAGTAAGCATTACATAATCTCCAAGATTTTTTTTTAAGGAATAGATTACCCGTTTTTCCTTACCACACAGATCCATTAGGATGGGTTTTGTTTATTTTGACACCTAAAAATGCAAAAATCAATTCTTGCAATTTTTTTCAAGAATTGATTTCTAATAAGCACTCTTATCAATATCAAAAATTAGGTTAGGTATTGTGTGGGTACCTAAAGGTACCTGCTCAATGTAGGTGCAGGGGTAGAAAGGCTGATCCAAATTTATTGCTGCAGCTATACATTCAATGTAGAAGAATTTGAATTTTAGAATCGAAGGTTCATAATATAAGATAAGACTTCTCGGCTTTTATCCATTTTTCGAATTTTTTTGGAATGAATACATCATTCAATTTGGCAGACAGAGTAGTAAAGATTTCATCGAAAACTTACAGCAGCTTGCCAAACAAAGGCTAATAGAAAAAAGAGTACAGGTATGACAGGCATAACATCCACGATTGGGTTGAAAATGGCATAAGCTTCGGGCAATTTGGCGAAGAAAAAACTAGTCGGATAAAGAACAGAATTAAAACAGATACAGGTTAAACTAAGTATATTAGGCATAACAAGCATTTCGTTCTTGTAGAGTAGATAATTGGATTTTGATTGAGTTATTTTTCTAAGGGAAAAAGGAAAAGGCGGATTCAAAATCCTTTTTTCTTCGGACTTTCCCAAACGCAAAATACCTCCTTGTATTCGCACTCTCAAATGAGAATGGAAGAAATTCGACTTTCATATAATATCTTAATAGAATTCCATGTAATGATCAATGCATTTTTTGGATTCTATATTATCCGCATGTCTAGAATCCTAGCAAGAGAGTATCCCTCATTTTTTATGTAATTGAAGTGGGATTGACGAATAACAAAACAAATAAACATAATAGTGTTTATTAGTGTCGGATAAAACCCGAAATGGGGCGTGGCCAAGTGGTAAGGCAGCGGGTTTTGGTCCCGTTACTCGGAGGTTCGAATCCTTCCGTCCCAGATTTTTCTGATGAAACGAAAGATGAAATCGTATTGTACCCCGCACGAGACAAAAGAAAGTTTATTAGAGAGAATAATTATCTCTTATGAACTCTTAGATTAGATGCATTTCTAAGCATTCATTTTCTTTCTCAGAAAACATAATCAAGTGTCAAGTCCAGTCAAATTGAATATCTTTATTTTCATGAAAAATTTGGTCTATACGTAAAACACTGTATAAAAAATGAGACCTATCCCTTTATGATAGAGATAGATTTTTGTTGTATTATATTATTAGCAAAAAGGGTCCTTCTTTGGTTAAGCGAAAACGATCTCGATCTGTGATTCTTTAAATATCCAGAATGATCCATTCTGGTAAGGATAAGGTAAGAACTGTTCGTTGGATAGAATGGATTCCAAAAATCATACTTCTACTAATTTTTGATTTGGAGTTGCTTCTTTTAGGTAAAAGAAAGAATGCTATAAGTAAAAGCAAAGACCTTAATTTTACTTTACACGAAATGTGTTTTTTTTACTTCATTTTTTTCTTTCTTTTGGTATTCGAGTCGAAGAAGTACGAGAATTCTATAACTACCAAAAAACTTTCAATCTTTTCATTGGAATAGTTTATTTAGTTAATAGTTAATTGTTTTTGTTACGGAAAAATATATTGCTAATCTAATTCTAATATAGTAATTAAATTAATTAAATTTTTTTTTTGAGGTTGATAGTTTATTTGTTGGAGAAGAATCGATCCTTCTCTTATCATTTCAGGATTGACCATCTCGAGTCCTCTGTTGAGAATTGAAATTCAATAATAAATAAGTCTTAAGCAAACTTGTTTATTCGTCTTTTTCGAACTATGTTTCCTTCATATGATAGAATATGGGTTTAAATAAATTGGATCTTTGCGGAGTCTTCCCCGATAAATACTTATTTCTTTTATCCATATTTTTCCATAGATAGCAAGTTTGAATTAGTATACAAAAAACTAAACTAAACCAATGACTATTCATGATCCCATCCATATTGGATCAATTCCCTATACCACTTTGCAATGAAATTTGAGGAATGTTTGTTATGGTGAAACTTCGTTTAAAACGATGTGGTAGAAAGCAACGTGCGACTTGAAGGACATGATCGATTGTGGATTTTGCTATCCATCATTTTTCATAGTAATGAAAATGCTCTTGGCTCGACATAGTCTGTTCTATTCGTCCCGAACCAAATTTGCGCTGGGTTGTTTGTAAGTAAATAGTACACGATGGAGCTCGAGAGGACAGAGTTGATTTTTTATCAAGGGAAAGAATCTAGGGTTAGTGAAAACTAATAAATTAGGCCAACTTTGTCAGTCTATCCTTAATATAGAAGTCGAAAGGTTAAAATAAGAAGAAAGTCCAATTTTGGAAGATTGGAAAAACTCTTTCAATTAAAAGTCTATCAAAATCAATCGCTCATATTCGATTTCTATAGAAGAGGGAAATGCTTTATCGAAGGAAATAAGAAAAAAAGGGTATGTTGCTACTCTTTTGAAAGAAAAAAGAATAGGAATTCCCGAAGTAATGTCTAAACCCAAGGATTTCACAAATCAAAGATAAAGAATTCCGGAACAAGTAAACGCGATTTTCAACTGTCTCAACAATAAAATTGTCTCAACAATTGAATTGGATCAGAATAAGGAATAAAAGTAAATTCGTTCGAGATGAGACAAAGAAAAGAGTTTAGAGACGACTCAAAAAATTTCGAAGGATTTTTCCTTTTAAGTCTGTCAGTCAAAATTAGCCAACTTGAGTCATGAGTATAAATGAAATTTGTTTTTTCTGTAAGGAAATTAATGCAAGTCATAGTCGAATTTCTATCTACTTGTATTATAGACAGAAATTCGAATCATTTTCTCGAGCCGTATGAGGAGAAAACCTCCTATACGTTTCTAGGGGGGGCATTGTTTAGCTACATCTATCCCAATAAGCTGTCTATCGAATCGTTGCAATTGATGTTCGATCTCGAAGAGAAGGAAGAGATCTTCGAAAAGTAGGTTTTTATGATCCGATAAAGAATCAAACTTGTTTAAATGTTCCAGCTATTCTCTATTTCCTTGAAAAGGGTGCTCAACCTACAAGAACTGTTTATGATATTTTAAGGAAGGCAGAATTCTTTAAAGAAAAAGAAGGAACTTTGAGTTAATTGAAGAACTAAATGAATAAAAAAGTAGGAGAGGGATCACTAGTATCCCTCGTTGTCTAATTATTTAGACACAATTTGCCTCTTTCTTAGTCCTATTTTTGACTGGATTTATGTCGTGCCAATCCAACATAAGCCCTTATTTTATTTACTTTTTATATCTAATTTGTTTTCTTACCATTGTATTTCCATTGACAAAGGTCTATTGAACATCTAGAATTTGTAGATAGATAGGTCTCTTTATCCTCACTCCATATTAGGTTTTTCTGCCTACACTTCGCTCAAATGATAGGGTTGTCCCTCTTGCATGTACTCTCATACAAGATTTTTGGATTTCTTTAAATAGAAATTGCTAAAAAAATGACAATTTTGCCATCGTGATTGGAGCCGCTCTTTTTTTAACCTTAGTGAAATTTAACCGGACCTGTTCATTTTGGCATTTGAGTGTTTTTAATGGGGGATAAAATCTTTCTTTTGATGTCTTGCTAGTTCAATGTTTTGACAGGAGCGTGCGGTGTAATTCCATTGATTTTTGGGTTTCGATCGTATCTAAGATCCTATTTTCTCTGGGTTGCTAACTCAATGGTAGAGTACTCGGCTTTTAAGTGCGACTATGATCTTTTACACATTTGGATGAAGCAACAAATTCGTTCAGACTCTTGGTAGAGTCTAGAAGACCACGACTGATCCTCAAGGGTAATGAATGGAAAAAATAGCATGTCGTAATAAAATCAAATTCTTATTTTTGATTTTTGGAATGGAATAAAAAAATTCCGATTTTCTGGGTCTAGTGAATAAATGGATAGAGTCTGGCTCCAATTCTGGTAAAATAAAAAGCAACGAGCTTAACTTCTTAATTGAAATGATTCCCCGATCTAATTAGACGTTAAAAATAGATTAGTGCCTGATGCGGGGAAAGGTTGGGTTTTCCTATGAGCGGACCCTTGATTTTTTCTTTGTTTTTTTAGAAATCCTAATTATTCTTGATTATGGATTGAAAAGGGATGTTATGGATTGAATGTGTAAAAGAAGCAGTATATTGATAAAGAGACTGTATTCCAAAGTCAAAAGAGCAATTGGCCTGCAAAAATAAAAGATTTGTTCTCTTTTGTAATTAGAACAAACATAAACTAATTGGATAGAAAAGGAAAAGATCTGTGGATTAGACTCCCTTTCTTTCCAGGGTTTGTATTAAAAAATGCAACACCCTGTTCTGACCATATTGCACTATGTATCATCATTTGATAAACCGAGAAATGCTTCCTCTTTCTGATTCAAGTAGAAATACAAATGGAAAAATTCGAAGGGTATTCAGAAAAACAGAAATCTCGTCAACAATACTTCGTCTACCCACTTCTCTTTCAGGAGTATATTTATGCATTTGCCCATGATTATGGATTAAATGATTCCGAGCCTGTGGAAATTGTTAGTTGTAATAACAAGAAATTTAGTTCACTACTTGTGAAACGTTTAATTATTCGAATGTATCAGCAGAATTTTTGGATTAACTCGGTTAATCATCCTAACCAAGATCGATTGTTGGATTACAACAATTTTTTTTATTCTGAGTTTTATTCTCAGATTCTATCTGAGGGGTTTGCGATCGTTGTAGAAATCCCATTCTCGCTACGAGAATTATCTTGTCCGAAAGAAAAAGAAACAACAAAGTTTCAGAATTTACGATCTATTCATTCAATATTTCCCTTTTTAGAAGACAAATTTTTGCATTTACATTATCTATCACATATAGAAATACCCTATCCTATCCATTTGGAAATTTTGGTTCAACTCCTTCAATACCGGATCCAAGATGTTCCATCTTTGCATTTATTGCGATTCTTTCTCAACTACTATTCGAATTGGAATAGTCTTATTACTTCAATGAAATCGATTTTTCTTTTGAAAAAAGAAAATAAAAGACTATTTCGATTCTTATATAACTCTTATGTATCAGAATATGAATTTTTCTTGTTGTTTCTTCGTAAACAATCTTCTTGCTTACCAT